AAAAGTTTGCTTTTAGTTCAAAACGATCAATATGTAGAATCAGAACAAGTGATTGCCGAAATCCGTTCGGGAACGTATACTTTGAGTTTTAAAGAGAGGGTTCGAAAACATATTTATTCCGACTCAGAGGGCGAAATGCACTGGAGTACTGACGTCTCCCATGCACCTGAATTTATATATAGTAATGTACATCTCTTACCAAAAACAAGCCATCTATGGATATTATCAGGAGGTTCATCCAAATCCAGTATAATTCCCTTTTCGATACACAAGGATCAAGATCAAATGAACGTTCATTCTCTTTCTGTCGAACAAAGATATATTTCTAGCCCTTCAGTAAATAATGATCACGTTAAACAAAAATTCTTTAGTTCAGATTTTTCAGGTAAAAGGGAAGGTAGGATTCCTGATTATTTAGAACTTAATCGAGTCATATGTACTAGCTATTGTAATCTCATATCTTCGGCTATTATCCACGGGAATTCTGATTTATTCGCAAAGAGGCGAAGAAATAGATTCATCATCCCATTCCAATCGATTCAAGAACGAGAGAAAGAACTAATGCCCTACTCCAGTATTTCAATTGAAATACCCATAAATGGTATTTTCCGTAGAAATAGTATTTTTGCTTTTTGCGACGATCCCCAATACCGAAGAAAGAGTTCAGGAATTACTAAATATGGGACTATAGGGGTGCATTCAATTGTCAAAAAAGAAGATTTGATTGAGTATCAAGGAGTGAAAGAATTTAAGCCAAAATACCAAATGAAAGTAGATCGCTTTTTTTTCATTCCAGAGGAAGTGTATATTTTCCCCGAATCTTCTTCCCTAATGGTACGGAATAATAGTATCATTGGAGGAGATACACAAATTACTTTAAATACAAGAAGTCGAGTAGGCGGATTGGTCCGAGTGGAGAAAAAAAAAAAAAAAATAGAACTTAAAATCTTTTCTGGAGATATCCATTTTCCGGGAGAGGCAGATAAGATATCCCGACACAGTGGTATCTTGATACCACCAGGAACGGTAAAAACAAAGTCTAAGGATTCCTTAGAAGTGAAAAGTTGGATATATGTCCAACCTTTCACACCTACCAAGAAAAATTATTTTGTTTTTGTTCGCCCAGTAGTCATATTCGAAATAGCGGATGGTATAAATTTAGAAAGACTTCTCCTACAAGCCCCATTGCAGGAAAAGGATAATCTGAAGCTTCGAGTTGTCAATTATATTCTTTATGGAAATGGGAAACCACGTCAGGGAATTTCTGACACAAGTATTCAACTAGTTCGGACTTGTTTAGTCTTGAATTGGGATCAAGACAAAAAAAATTCTTTTATCGAGGGGGCCCAAGCTTCTGTTGTTGAAGTAAATACAAAGGGTCTGATTCGTGATTTTCTAAGAATCAACTTAATGAAATCCCCTATTTCATATATCAGCAGAAAAAGGAATGATCCATCAGGGTCAGGATTGGTCTCTGATAATGGGTTAGATCGTCCCAATATTAATCCATTTTCTTCCGTTTATTCCAAGGCAAGATCACTTAAAAAAAATCAAGGAACTCTTAGTACGTTGTTGAATAGAAATAACGAATGTCAATCGTTGATGATTTTGTCATCATCTAATTGTTTTCGAATGGATCTATTCAATGGTGTAAACTCTCACAATGTAATAAAAGAAACAATTAAAGGAAATCCTATAATTCCACTTAGGAATTGGTTGGGCCCCTTAGGAATAGCCCTTCAATTTGCGAATTTTTATTCATTTTACCATTTCATAACTCATAATCAGATTTCCGTAACTAAATATCTGAAACTTAACAATTTAAAACAGACTTTTCAAGTATTTCAATATTATTTAATGGATGAAAAGGAGAGAATTGTTAATCCCGATCCATGCAGTAAGAGTGTTTTGAATCCATTCAATTTTAAGTGGTATATTCGCCGTCATAATTATTATCATAATTCTTGTGAAGAAAGATTGACAATAATTAGCCCGGGGCAGTTTATTTGTGAAAATATATATATGGCCAAAAACGGACCACACCTAAAATCGGGCCAAGTTATAATTGTTTACGTTGACTATGTAGTAATAAGATCGGCTAATCCTTATTTGGCCACTCCGGGGGCAACTGTTCACGGCCATTATGGAGAAATCCTTTATGAAGGAGATACGTTAGTTACATTTATATATGAAAAATCGAGATCTGGTGATATAACACAGGGTCTTCCAAAAGTGGAACAAGTGTTAGAAGTGCGTTCAATTGATTCAATATCGATAAACTTAGAAAAGAGAGTTGAGAGTTGGAAGGGGTGTATAACAAGAATTCTTGGAATTCCTTGGGGATTCTTGATTGGTGCTGAGTTAACTATAGCGCAAAGTCGTATCTCTTTGGTTAATAAGATCCAAAAGGTTTATCGATCCCAGGGGGTGCAGATCCATAATAGGCATATCGAAATTATTGTACGTCAAATAACATCAAAAGTCTTGGTTTCAGACGATGGAATGTCTAATGTTTTTTTACCCGGAGAACTTATTGGATTATTGCGAGCGGAACGAACAGGACGCGCTTTGGAGGAATCGATCTGTTACCGAGCCATATTATTGGGAATAACAAGAGCATCTTTGAATACTCAAAGTTTTATATCCGAGGCGAGTTTTCAAGAAACTGCTCGCGTTTTAGCAAAAGCCGCTCTCCGCGGTCGTATTGATTGGTTGAAAGGCCTGAAAGAAAACGTTGTTCTAGGTGGTAGGATACCCGTCGGTACCGGATTCAAAAGATTAGTGCACCGCGCAAAGCAATATAAGAGTATTGCTTTGAAAATCAAAAAGAAGAATTTATTCGAGGGGGAAAGGAGAGATATCTTGTTCCACCACCGAGAATTATTTGATTCGTGCATTTCAAAAATTTCTATGATCCAGCAGAACAATCATTTATAGGATTTAATGATTCCTAAGAGGGGATTTATCCTTTTAACTATCGATTGTCTTGTGATTTGTTAGATGGGATTTGTGTTAATAATAATAAAGAAATAAAGATAATACGTAATAGACAGACATTAATCGCTTCGTTCGTATATCAATGTTCAATTTCCGGGAAAAGGGAAAGTTCCGTCGGAACAATTATTTATTTCAGGGTACCCCGTTCTTTTTTTTTTTTTTAAAAAAAGAGAGGGAGAAAGTGTGGGGAGAAATGAGAAGAAGGTATTGGAACATTAATTTGGAGGAGATGCTGGAAGCAGGAGTTCATTTTGGTCATGGGACTAGAAAATGGGATCCAAGAATGGCACCTTATATTTCTGCAAAGCGTAAAGGTATTCATATTACAAATCTTACTCGAACTGCTCGTTTTTTATCAGAAGCTTGTGATTTAGTTTTTGATGCAGCAAGTAGCCGAAAACAATTCTTAATTGTTGGTACCAAAAAGAAAGCAGCTGATTCAGTAGCGCGAGCTGCAATAAGGGCTCGGTGTCATTATGTTAATAAAAAATGGCTCGGCGGTATTTTAACGAATTGGTCCACTACAGAAACGAGACTTCAAAAGTTCAGGGACTTGAGAATGGAACAAAAAACAGGAAGACTAAACCGCCTTCCGAAGGGGGATGCGGCTCGATTGAAGAGACAGTTATCTGACTTGAAAACATATCTGGGGGGGATTAGATATATGACGGGGTTACCCGATATTGTAATAATTCTTGATCAGCAAGAAGAATATACGGCTCTTCGAGAATGTCTCACTTTGGGAATTCCAACGATTTGTTTAATTGATACAAACAGTGACCCGGATCTGGCAGATATTTCGATTCCAGCTAATGATGACGCTATTGCTTCAATCCGATTAATTCTTAACAAATTAATATTTGCAATTTGTGAGGGTCGTTCTAGTTATATACGAAATCCCTGATTAATTATAAGATAAATAAATATAATAATAAGATAAATAAATAATTTTGCGAACTATATGAATTTATGGAATTGGTTCTTATTTCTGAATCGCACAAAAACAAAAGAGATAAAAAGAACTGGGGATATTCTGTGATTAGTTGTTATTCAAAATATAAAATAAAAATGGACAACGTTAAAAAAAAAAGATAGTTGAATCAAAATAATTCCTTTTTTTTTTCATTCAGAGGGCAATATGAATGTTCTATCATGTTCCATCAACACATTAAAGGGGCTATATGATGTATCCGGTGTGGAAGTAGGCCAGCATTTCTATTGGAAAATAGGGGGGTTTCAAGTCCATGCTCAAGTACTTATTACGTCTTGGGTTGTAATTGCTATTTTATTAGGGTCATCTATTGTAGCTGTTCGGAATCCACAAACCATTCCGACTAATGGCCAGAATTTCTTCGAATATGTCCTTGAATTCATTCGAGACGTGAGCAAAACTCAGATTGGAGAGGAATATGGTCCATGGGTTCCTTTTATTGGAACTCTCTTTCTATTTATTTTTGTTTCTAATTGGTCTGGGGCCCTTTTACCTTGGAAAATCATAGAGTTACCTCATGGAGAGTTAGCTGCACCTACGAATGATATAAATACTACTGTGGCTTTAGCTTTACTTACGTCAGTAGCCTATTTTTATGCCGGCCTTAGCAAAAAAGGATTAGGTTATTTTGGTAAATACATTCAACCAACTCCGATCCTTTTACCCATTAACGTTTTAGAAGATTTTACAAAACCCTTATCACTTAGCTTTCGACTTTTCGGAAATATATTAGCGGATGAATTAGTAGTTGTTGTTCTTGTTTCTTTAGTGCCTTTAGTGGTTCCTATACCTGTAATGTTTCTTGGATTATTTACAAGCGGTATTCAAGCTCTTATTTTTGCAACTTTAGCTGCGGCTTATATAGGTGAATCCATGGAGGGGCATCATTGACTAATTTTCGAAATAGTTTTTAGAGAATCGCCTTGGTGAACATAAATATAAACATACCTAGACAAAGGGGTCTATACGATCTCGAGGACTAGTAAAAAAGATTACGATATTCGAGAATTGTAAAAAAAAAGGAAAGAGATCTAAAAGATCTTTTTCCTAAACTTCATTTTACCAATTTAGCCCCCCTTCCAATTCAATGAATATTCTCTTTAGAGTGATAGTGTCTTGATTGTTTTATTCATTCAATTCCAATTTTAGGAGTCATAATCCGAATAAGAATTCTTTATTTGATTTGTTTACAATATGATTTGATTTGTTTACAATATGCGATTAGACTTTTCTAGAGCCATTCCCATTTCAGTCGGGTTTTTTATTCAATTCACCGATTGACCAAAACAAAATATTGAATATTAATAAATAATCAATTACATCAACTTAGATCACTTATATTTTTATACAATGATTTACAATGATTCAGCCTAAGGAATTCGTCCGTTTAGTGTCCATTTAGATTGATTCTATCCATCTGAGATAATGATAAATAAAAGGAAGAGAAAAGTTTACAGATTACAAAAAAAAAATGGGTTGTTTAGCAGAGCGGGATCAAACTAAGTGTAGGGAAATATATAATGGCTATAAGCCAACTTTCCTGTGTAGATGTTTTGAAAAATGATTTTATAATCCGATTGAATCTAAGATACGAAACGAATAGTTGGTTTACGTTATGGACGAAAGACATGTATATGGAATATTAGGCATTAACTAGTTATATATTAGTATTAGTTAGTTATATATTAGTATTAGTTAAAAGATATATCTAATCGGCCATATTACTGGAAGTTTAGATCGAGATTCCAATAAAAGTCCTTCTTTTCGGTTGTAAAACTGTACTTGTGAATTGAATATTGAATAAAGAAATTAAATCCCGAAAAGGAGCGAAGAGTTTGAATTCAAAGAATGGCTTGGAATAAAGAAAGAAATGAAAAAACAAAAGGTTGTATGAATTCACAAAAACGCAATGGGCAGAAACTAAAAATAAAAAATAAATATCAGATATCGAAGTAATTCTAATGATTTAATAATATTATTTATTACTTCAATTTGAAATTTTGAGTTGTTTCGACTGTATGAAAATCTTATTGCTGAAATAATTAAGTCATAGTTTATTGGTTGATTGTATCATTAACCATTTCTTTATTTTGTTGCGAGGAATTTATTATGAATCCATTGATTTCTGCTGCTTCCGTTATTGCTGCTGGGTTGGCCGTTGGGCTTGCTTCTATTGGACCTGGGGTTGGTCAAGGTACTGCTGCAGGCCAGGCTGTAGAAGGTATTGCGAGACAGCCCGAGGCGGAGGGAAAAATACGAGGTACTTTATTACTTAGTCTGGCTTTTATGGAAGCTTTAACAATTTATGGATTGGTTGTTGCATTAGCACTTTTATTTGCGAATCCTTTTGTTTAATCCTAAAAATACGTATTTTTTTATTTTATTGACTTGTGCTTGATGCTTGCTTTTTCAAATTATATCAAGATTTAACTCTTTATTTATTTTTCTTTATTTATTTTTAGTGGGACAATTATGATATGGGAAGGACTGATTTGAGAATGAGGAAGTAGTATACGAACGAACTCGCTTTCTTCCTTCCCCCTTCTTAGTCCAATCAAAACCTTTTTTAGGAAGTGTTGCAGGACAAATAAAAATTCGCAATTAACACGAGACCTAGTACCAAATTATAATAAATATTGTTCTTATTAGAAATTATAAATTTCTAATTACCGAAAAAAGGTAAGTAAATGAATAGAATACAGATAAATGCATAAAAGAACAATAATATAGAAAATATCAATATAAATATGTATATATAAAAATAGAAATATATAGAATAAAAAAGATAATTTAATTAATCTGTCTATATCTATAAAATAAGAGGAGATCCATATGAAAACTATAACCGACTCTTTCGTTTCTTTTGGTCACTGGCCATCCGCCGGGAGTTTCGGGTTTAATACCGATATTTTAGCAACAAATCTAATAAATCTAAGTGTAGTTCTTGGTGTATTGATTTTTTTTGGAAAGGGAGTGTGTGCGAGTTGTTTATTTCAAGAATACGCTGGATTGAACCAGATGACCTCTTTTTTTTTTCGGTTTAACTAGGAAAGAAAAGGTGCATGGTCCTGCGAATTACTTCTGAATAAATTAATAAATGAATAAATTAATAAGAAAATCGTTAAGAACCATAGCATTTCGCAGTTCAGTGGTAAATAGACTTTGATTCTCTATCAACCAATAACGTGGGGCCATTAATTTAATATGGTTAAAGCTAAACTGTTTGAAGTCCGGATGCAGCAAAGTACTCTTTCTACTACTATGTTAATAGATAAATGGGTTAAAAATTAAAAATGAATAGTTGGAAATTGTTTTCGATAGAGAACACTCATGTCGAAAAAAAATGATTTGAACCCTCCTTTTTTTTCGAAAAACGGGGATCTCCCCCATTCTTATCCAATGCTGAATCGATAACCTATGCATAAAGTAAATTCTTTGGATTGTAAGAAAAGAAAAAAAAAAAGAAACAACTTTACTGACAATTATAATTATGTAGTTGACTGAGAATTATT